AATTATGAAAAATATATTATAAATTAATAAATTATACTAATTTTTATTATTTTTATTTATTTTAATTTTTAATTTTTATTTTATTTAATTTTTAATAAATATATAAATATAATATATTATATTATTGTAGGGGATAATATAATATGTATTTTAAAAAAATATATTAAATTTGACTTATAATGGGAGTATTTACCATTTTAAAATTATTAAGTTTATAATTCTATTAAATATAATTAATAATGAATGTAATATTATTACATGATTTACCCTATCAAGGTAATCCTTTTTATCAGGCAATTCATTAAAAGTAAGTTTCCCATGTTTACTAATTTTGTTTATTAACGATAAAAATTTAAAAATTTTATAATTATTATGATTTTTAATTTGATTGTATAAAGTTTTATTTTGGCTTGTAAATTTATTATTAGTTTAATTTATATGTAAATTTTTGTGTGAATTTTTATTTATTTTGATAATAAATAAATTATTTTTATTCGCAGTAATTAATATTATTAATTAGGGAAACCTGGAAATAGTAATACTAAAGAGTATTGGCTAAATTTGTGCCAGCAGCCGCGGTTATACGAATAATGCAAATAAATTTTTTTAGTTAAAGTTAAGTTGTTTATTTATAAAATAATAATAAATTTATTAGGTGAAATTTTAAATTTATAGATTTTTTATGTAAAATAATTGAAGCTTGAAAATTTTAATAATAAACTAGGATTAGATACCCTATTATTTAAAATGTAAATAAAAAAACTAAGGTAGTAGTAGTTATGTTCTTGAAACTTAAAAAATTTGGCGGTATTTTAGTCTATTCAGAGGAACCTGTTCTGTAATCGATAATCCACGATGGACCTTACTTAAATTTGTAATCAGTTTATATACCGTCGTTATTAGAATATTTTATAAGAATGTTAATTTTCATAATTTTAAATAAGAAAATATATCAGATCAAGGTGTAGCTAATATTTAAGTAGAAATGGGTTACAATAAAATTATTTATATGAATATAAATGTGAAATGTTTATTGAAGGTGGATTTGATAGTAAAATTATAAAGATTAATAATTTGATTTTAGCTCTAAAATATGCACACATCGCCCGTCACTCTTACTATTAAGGTAAGATAAGTCGTAACATAGTAGATGTACTGGAAAGTGTACCTAGAATGCAATTTAAAGCTTATTAAGTAAAGCATTTCATTTACATTGAAAAGATTTTTGTGCAAATCAATATAAATTGAGTAGGTTTTATTTATTAATTATTTTTGTTTTAAAGTTGAATTATTAAAAATAATTATAAAATGAATTGTTTTAGTATTTAATAAAGAAAAAATAATATTAATTATAGTGTAATAGTATTGTGAAAGAAAATTGAAATAATTTGAAAAATTTTTATTGTAAAAGAAAATTTAATTTATTGTACCTTGTGTATCAGGGTTTATTAAATAAAAATTATTTATTATAATTTTCTCGATTTTAAAAGAGTTAATATATTATGAAAGTTAATGTAGTAAAATTATTTTTAATAATATATTGGAAATGAAATGTTATTCGTTTTTAAAGGTATCTAGTTTTTCAAGAAATAAATTTAATTTAGAAATTTTTTATTATTTAATTAAGTAAATTAATTAAATAATTAATTAGTTTTAATATTTTATGGGATAAGCTGTAAAATAAATTTTTAAAAGTAAATAAATAAATTAATAAATATAAGCTTAGAAATAGCTATTATTAATAAAAGTGTTATAATTTATTTTATAATAATTATTATTTATTAAAATTTTAAGTTTTTATTGAAATATTTATTTTAATTATAAAAATAAATAAATAATGATAAAATTAGTATATTGTATTGTATTAATAAATGTGAATGATAAGTTTTTATAAAGAACTCGGCAAAAATAATGTTCGCCTGTTTAACAAAAACATGTCTTTTTGAATTTTTTTTAAAGTCTAGCCTGCCCACTGAATAATTTTTTAAATGGCCGCAGTATACTAACTGTGCAAAGGTAGCATAATCATTAGTCTTTTAATTGAAGGCTGGTATGAATGGTTGGACGAGATATTAACTGTTTCATTAAAATTTATAGTAGAATTTTATTTTTTAGTCAAAAAGCTAAAATGTATTTAAAAGACGAGAAGACCCTATAAATCTTTATATTTAGATTATTATAATTTTGTAGATTTTTTTTGTTATAATTATTAATAATATTTTATTGGGGTGATATTAAAATTTAATAAACTTTTAATTGTTAAAATCATTAATTTATGAATAATTGATCCGTTATTAGTGATTAAAAAAATAAGTTACTTTAGGGATAACAGCGTAATTTTTTTGGAGAGTTCATATCGATAAAAAAGATTGCGACCTCGATGTTGGATTAAGATATAATTTTAGGTGTAGCCGCTTAAATTTTAAGTCTGTTCGACTTTTAAATTCTTACATGATCTGAGTTCAAACCGGCGTAAGCCAGGTTGGTTTCTATCTTTAAAAATTTAAAATATTTCAGTACGAAAGGACCTAATATTTGATAAATTATTATTTTTATATTGAATATAATTAATATAGTTAAACTATTTTGGCAGATTAGTGCAATAAATTTAGAATTTATGTATGTGAATTTTATCACAAATAGTACTTGTTTTTTATAGAAAATATTTTATTTATTGTTGGAAGATTGTTATTAATTATTTTTGTGTTAGTAAGAGTAGCTTTTTTAACTTTGTTAGAACGAAAGGTATTAGGATATATTCAGATTCGAAAGGGTCCTAATAAGGTTGGAATTGCCGGAATTCCTCAACCTTTTTGTGATGCGATTAAGTTATTTACTAAGGAACAGACTTATCCTTTGTTGTCTAATTATATTTCTTACTATTTTTCTCCTATTTTTTCTTTGTTTTTGTCTTTATTAGTGTGAATGTGTATACCAATGTTTGTAAAGCTTTTTTCTTTTAATTTAGGTTTATTATTTTTTTTATGTTGTACTAGTTTAGGAGTTTATACAGTAATGATTGCTGGGTGGTCTTCTAATTCTAATTACGCTTTATTAGGAGGGTTACGAGCTGTTGCTCAAACTATTTCTTATGAAGTAAGTTTGGCATTGGTTTTATTAAGTTTTATTTTTTTAATTGGAGGTTATAATATATTAATATTTTATAAGTATCAAATGTTTATTTGATTTTTATTTATTATATTTCCTATGGCTTTGGTTTGATTTAGTATTTCTTTAGCGGAAACTAATCGTACACCTTTTGATTTTGCTGAGGGGGAATCGGAGTTAGTTTCGGGATTTAATGTAGAATATAGAAGAGGAGGATTTGCATTAATTTTTTTAGCTGAATATGCAAGTATTTTATTTATAAGTATATTGTTTTGTGTAATATTTTTAGGAAGAGATGTATTTTCTTTTTTCTTTTATATTAAGTTAACATTTGTTTCATTTATATTTATTTGAGTACGTGGTACTTTACCTCGGTTTCGATATGATAAATTAATGTATTTAGCTTGAAAAAGTTTTTTACCTTTTTCATTAAATTTTTTATTATTTTTTGTAGGGTTTAAGATTTTTTTAATATATTTAATTTAAGGAATTTTTTTTAGTAAAGTTAATAGAAAATTTGATTTCTATCTTATGTTTTCAAAACATATGCTTATTTCAAGCTCATTAACTTAATTTAATAAATTATCTCATCATTTGATAATTAAAGGATTAAATATGAAGTATGAGAAATAAATAACAGTTAAAATTTGTCCAATAATTACGTAAGGTTCTTCAACTGGTCGTGCTCCAATTCATGTTAATAAAATTACTGTTACTACTATTATTCAAAATAAAATTTGATTAATAGGGTAAAATTGAATACCTCGGAATTTTCTTAAATGGTAGAATGGTAAAATTGCTAAAATTGCAATAGATAAAACTAGTGCAATTACTCCTCCTAATTTATTAGGAATAGATCGTAAAATAGCATAAGCAAATAAGAAATATCATTCAGGTTGAATATGAACTGGAGTTACTAAGGGATTTGCTGGAATAAAATTATCTGGATCACCAAGTAAATAAGGATTAATTAATACTAATAAAATTAAGATTATTGTTATAATAATAAATCCAACAATATCCTTGTAAGTAAAGTAAGGATGGAATGGAATTTTATCAATGTTAGAATTTAATCCTATTGGGTTATTTGATCCTGTTTCGTGAAGAAATAAAATATGGATAAGAGTTGCAGCTAAAACAATGAATGGTAAAATGAAATGGAATGTAAAGAATCGAGTTAGTGTAGCGTTATCAACAGCAAATCCTCCTCACACTCATTGAACTAAATCAATTCCTAGATATGGGATTGCTGATAATAAGTTAGTAATAACAGTGGCTCCTCAAAAAGATATTTGTCCTCATGGAAGTACATATCCTATAAAGGCTGTTCCTATTACAAGGAATAGAATAATTACTCCTACTAATCAAGTTGGTGTAAATAGATATGAACCATAATAGATTCCTCGTCCTACATGTAGATAAATACAAATAAAGAAAAATGATGCACCATTAGCATGTATAGTTCGTAATAATCATCCATAATTTACATCTCGACAAATATGATTTACTCTATTAAAAGCTAAATTAATATCTGCTGTATAATGTATAGCTAAAAATAATCCAGTTAAAATTTGAATCATTAAACATAAAAATAATAGTGATCCAAAGTTTCATCAGGCTGAAATATTTCTAGGAGCTGGTAAATCTACTAAAGCACTATTAGCAATTCTGAAAATTGGGTGTTTAATTCGTAAAGGTTTGTTCATTAGTTGAATATTGGTCGAAGAGGTCCCTTAAATAACTTTGTAATTTTTACTACTGCAATTAATGTAATTAATAAATAATTTATTAATAAAATTGTTAGTAAATTTGTTGGGTAATTGTATAATTTATTAAGGGATAATGAATTTTCTATTAAGTATGAATTTATGTCGTAAATTGATTTTACTTCAAAATTTTGGTATTGAAGAAGTAAATTTTTATCTATGAAGAATAAAGTAATAATTATTATAAAAAAAATTGAAAAAGAAATTAATAATAATTTAATTGAAAAAGTAAATATTTCGTTTGATGCAAGAGAAGTTACATAAATAAATAATACTAATATTCCTCCTAAAAATACTAGGAATAGAATATACGAAAATCAAAATCTTTTAGTTATTAAACCTGAAGTTAAACAAACTAATGTTGTTTGAATTAGTAAGGTTAATCCTATAGCTAAAGGGTGTTTTATATTTATGAAAATAAAATTAAAAATAAATAATATTGATAGTAAAATTCATTGTATAATATCAAGAGGTAGTTTAATTGAAAAATATTAATTTTGGGGATTAATGATAAAGAGTTTTCTTTTCTCTTGAAGTTTTAAAAGAAATAATCTTATTTTTGATTTACAAGACCAATGTTTTTGTTAAACTATTAAAACTAATGATAGCAATTTTAAATTGAAGCTTACCAAGTATTTTATTTATTATAGGGGTATTTACTTTTGTTTCTAATCGTAAACATTTATTGTCTATATTATTAAGATTAGAATATATTGTATTAAGATTGTTTCTTTTATTATTTATTTATTTAAATATATTAAGTTATGAAAATTTTTTTAGTATAATATTTTTAACATTTAGTGTTTGTGAAGGTGCACTTGGACTTTCTATTTTAGTTTCGATAATTCGTACTCATGGAAATGATTATTTTCAAAGATTTAATGTTTTACAATGTTAAAGATTATTATTAGAATTTTATTTTTGTTTCCATTATGTTTAATACATAATACTTATTGAATGGTTCAAAGTTTTTTGTTTTTATTGAGTTTTGTTTTTATTTTAATAAATATATATAGAAATTATTTTATGTCAATTTCTTATTTGTTTGGGTGTGATATAATTTCTTATGGATTAATTTTATTAAGATTATGAATTGTTTCTTTAATGTTAATGGCTAGTGAATCAATTTATAAGTATAGAAATTATATTAATTTATTTTTATTAAATATTATTTTGTTGTTGATTTTATTAGTATTAACTTTTAGAAGTATAAGTTTATTTATATTTTATTTATTTTTTGAAAGTAGTTTAATTCCTACGTTATTTTTAATTTTAGGGTGAGGTTATCAGCCTGAACGGTTACAGGCGGGAGTGTATTTATTGTTTTATACTTTATTGGTATCTTTGCCTATATTAATTGGTATTTTTTATTTATATAAGGTTGCAGGTACTTTAAATTTTTATTTATTAAATAATTATATATTTAATTATGAGATTCTTTATTTTTCTTTAGTTATAGCATTTTTGGTAAAGATACCTATATTTTTAGTTCATTTATGATTACCTAAGGCACATGTAGAAGCACCTGTTTCTGGTTCAATAATTTTAGCTGGTATTATATTAAAATTAGGGGGTTATGGATTATTACGAGTATTTCCTTTTTTACAATTAATAGGATTAAAATTTAATTTTATTTGAATTAGAATTAGATTAGTTGGAGGGGTATTGGTAAGATTAATTTGTTTACGACAAACAGATTTAAAGGCGTTGATTGCTTATTCTTCAGTTGCTCATATAGGAATTGTATTAGCTGGTTTAATAACTTTAACATATATGGGAATTTGTGGTTCTTATACTTTAATAATTGCTCATGGATTATGTTCTTCTGGATTATTTTGTTTAGCTAATATTTCTTATGAACGATTAGGAAGTCGGAGTTTATTAATTAATAAGGGTTTATTAAATTTTATGCCTTCTATAGCATTATGATGATTTTTGTTGAGTTCTGCTAATATGGCTGCTCCACCTACATTAAATTTGTTAGGGGAAATTTCTTTAATTAATAGAATTGTTAGTTGATCTTGGGTTTCTATATTAATATTATCATTATTATCATTTTTTAGAGCTGCTTATACTTTGTATTTATATGCCTATAGACAACATGGAAAGATTTTTTCTGGAGCATATTCATTTAGAGGGGGTTCAGTTCGGGAATTTTTACTTTTATTTTTACATTGATTTCCATTAAATTTATTAATTTTAAAGGGAGATATATGTATATTATGATTATGTTTAAATAGTTTAAAAAAAATATTGATTTGTGGTGTCAATGATAAGAAGTTTTCTTTTTAAATCGTGAAATATTTATCAATTTGTACAATTAGATTTGTTAGTTTATTTTTTTTTAGTTTGTCATCTTTTTTGATAGGAATAATTTTTATTATAAATGATTATAGAATTTTTATTGAATGAGAAGTTGTTTCTATAAATTCAATAAATATTGTTATAACTTTATTATTAGATTGAATAAGTTTAATTTTTATATCATTTGTTTTAATAATTTCTTCTTTAGTTATTTTTTATAGAAAGGAATATATAGAAAGTGATTATAAGATTAATCGATTTATTATATTAGTTTTAATATTTGTAACATCAATGATGTTATTAATTATTAGTCCTAATTTAATTAGTATTTTATTAGGGTGAGATGGGTTGGGACTTGTTTCTTATTGTTTAGTTATTTATTTTCAAAATGTTAAGTCTTATAATGCTGGTATATTAACTGCTTTATCAAATCGAATTGGTGATGTTGCTTTATTATTAGCTATTGCATGAATGTTAAATTATGGAAGCTGAAATTATGTTTTTTATTTAGAGGTTATAAAGAATGATTTTGAAATAATGCTTGTTGGTAGTTTAGTTATATTAGCTGCAATAACAAAGAGAGCACAGATTCCTTTTTCTTCATGATTACCAGCTGCTATAGCAGCTCCAACTCCTGTTTCTGCTTTGGTTCATTCATCTACTTTAGTAACTGCGGGGGTTTATTTATTAATTCGGTTTAATATTTTATTAAGTGGTTCATGAATGGGTAATTTGTTGTTGTTATTATCTGGATTAACAATATTTATAGCTGGATTGGGAGCTAATTATGAATTTGATTTAAAGAAGATTATTGCTTTGTCTACTTTAAGACAATTAGGATTAATAATGAGAATTTTGTCAATAGGATATTATAAGTTAGCTTTTTTTCATTTATTAACACATGCTTTATTTAAGGCTTTATTATTTATATGTGCAGGAGCTATTATTCATAATATAAATAATTGTCAGGATATTCGTTTAATGGGTAGTTTAAGTTTAATAATACCTTTAACTTCTTCTTGTTTTAATGTGGCTAATTTAGCTTTATGTGGTATACCTTTTTTGGCTGGGTTTTATTCTAAGGATTTAATTTTAGAAACAGTGTCTTTATCTTATATTAATATATTTTCTTTTTTTTTATATTTTTTTTCAACAGGTTTAACTGTATGTTATTCTTTTCGGTTAGTTTATTATACAATAACTGGAGATTCAAATTTTTCTTCTTTAAATATGTTAAATGATGAAGGTTGAGTAATATTAAAAAGTATAATAGGATTATTAATTTTAAGAATTTTTGGAGGAAGTATATTAAGTTGATTAATTTTTCCTACTCCGGTAGTAGTAGTTCTTCCTTTTTATTTAAAGTTGTTAACTTTATTTGTTTGTATTGTAGGAGGAGTGAGAGGTTATTTAATTTCTAATGTATCTTTATTTTTTTATAATAAGGCTTTTAATAATTATAATTCTTCTTATTTTTTAGGTTCAATGTGGTTTATACCCTATATTTCTACTTATGGGATTATTAATTATTCATTAATTATAGGAAAGATGGTGGTTAAATCATTTGATCAGGGATGATCGGAGTATTTTGGAGGACAACAACTTTATTATAATTTAGTAAAGAATTCTCAATTAAATCAAATATTACAAAATAATAATTTAAAAATTTATTTATTAAGTTTTATTTTTTGAATTATTATTTTATATATGTATATAATTTGTTTTTATTCAAATAGCTTATATTTAGAGTATGACACTGAAGATGTTAGGGAGATTAATTTAATCTTTGAATATAATGAATTAATTTTAGTAATTTATAAAAATAAAAAATTTTAATTTTACAATGAAAATGTAATGTTTTACTTAAACTATATAAATTAGAAGTATAAATGGAATTTAACCATTAAAAGAAAAAAGTTAGCAGCTTTTACTTGAACATCATACTTCTTTAATTGGAGTATTTATCTCAATTCTATCATTAACAGTGATAAGCCTCTTTTTGGCTTCAATTAATATAAGGAAGAATAAGGGTAATAATTACCTAAAATTAGGTCGAAACTAATTGCAATTTATCGCTTCATATTCAAGGTAGATTGAAAAATCAATACTTTTTGAATGCAAATCAAATGTTATACTTAACTACAACCCTAATTAATTTGATCAATTAAGTATACCTTGGTTTCATTCATGATATAATCCTAATAGTAAAATTAAAATAAAAATAATTGATGTAATTGTTCATATTATTAAATTAGAGAATTTAATAATTAGGATAATTGGTAGAATTAAAGCAATTTCTACGTCAAAAATAAGAAAAATAATTGTGATTAAAAAAAATCGTAAAGAGAAAGGAAGACGAGAAGATGATTTTGGATCGAATCCACATTCAAATGGTGATGCTTTTTCTCGGTCTACTAATGTTTTTTTTGAAAGAATTGAAGCTAGTAGTATTACTACAATTGAAATTAATATAATAATTGAACTAATTGTTAAAATTGATAAAATTATCTATACTATTAATAATAGACCATATGATTGGAAGTCAAATATACTTTTTATACTATATAGATTAATTAATTATCCTCCTCATCAATAAATTGAAACATAAAGAAATAATCAAACAATATCAACAAAGTGTCAGTATCAAGCAGCGGCTTCAAATCCGAAATGATGATTTTTAGAAAAATGATTATTTAAATGTCGAATTAAACAAATTAAAAGGAAAGTAGTTCCAATTAAAACATGAATTCCATGGAATCCTGTTGCTATAAAGAATGTTGATCCATAAACAGAATCTGCAATTGTAAATGGAGCTTCAATATATTCGTAGGCTTGTAAAATTGTAAAATAAACTCCTAAGATTACTGTGAAAAATAATCCTTGTGTAGTTTGTGAATGATTTCCTTCCATTAAGCTATGATGAGCTCAAGTAACTGTGATACCTGAAGTTAATAAAATTACTGTATTTAATAAAGGAATTTGGAATGGATTAAAAGGTGTAATTCCTATAGGAGGTCATATAGCTCCTAATTCAATTGATGGAGATAAGCTACTATGGAAGAAGGCTCAAAAGAATGAGACAAAAAATAAAACTTCAGAAAGAATAAATAAAATTATTCCTCATCGTAAACCTGTAGTTACTGCGTCAGTATGAAGACCTTGGAATGTTCCTTCTCGTGAAACATCTCGTCATCATTGATAAACAGTTAAAATAGTAATAATATTTCCTAAAAAAAATAATGAAGTATCATATTGATGGAATCATTTTACTATACCAGCAACTGTTGTTATAGCTCCGATAGAAGCTGTTAATGGTCATGGACTATAATCTACTAAATGGAATGGGTGGTTTGAGTGAGTTGACATTAATTTACTTCACTAGAATAAAGTGTACTAAGAACAGCGAATACATATGATTGAATTATGGCAACAGCTGATTCTAGTACTAATAGAGCAATTTGTGTAATAATTAATAGACTTAATAATAATGTTGATATAGAAGGTCCTGTATTTCCTAGTAGGGTTAATAATAAATGTCCAGCAATTATGTTTGCTGTTAATCGAACAGCTAATGTACCTGGTCGAATTACATTTCTAATAGTTTCAATACATACTATAAAAGGTATTAAAACAGCTGGTGTTCCTTGAGGAACTAGATGAGCAAATATATGTTGTGTATTATTAATTCATCCAAATAATATAAAACATAGTCATAGGGGAAGAGCTAGAGTTAATGTTAATGTTAAATGACTTGTACTTGTAAAAATATAAGGAAATAATCCTATAAAATTATTAAATAAAATTATAGAAAATAGTGAAACGAAAATGAAAGTTGATCCGTTAGCTCCTATAGGACCTAATAGAGTTTTGAATTCTTTATGAAGAGTTAATAAAATATTATTTCAAAAAATATGATACCGTGAAGGTATTAATCAATATATTGAAGGAATCATTAAAATTCCTAAGAAAGTACTTATTCAGTTTAGTGAAAGATTAAAAATACTTGAAGAAGGGTCGAATACGGAAAATAAATTTGTTATCATTTTCAATTTAATGAATTTGTAGATTGGGTTTTGTTTACTAGATCTGATTTAGGTATGGAAGGAATATATGAATAATAATTTATTATATTAAAAATTACAAAAGCAATTGAAAAAATAATAAATAAACTTAATCAACCAATAGGTGCTATTTGAGGAATTAAAAAATATCAATAATTTGATAATTTTAGTTTGACAAACTAATGTTATAAATTTAACTAATTTTTTCATTAGAAGTAAGTGCTAATTTACTATAGGATGGTTTAAGAGACCAGTACTTGCTTTCAGTCATCTAATGAAGAGTTTACATTATTAGAAATTCATTTGATAAAGTAATTTACTGGAATACTTTCAATTACAATTGGTATAAAACTATGATTAGCTCCACAAATTTCTGAGCATTGTCCATAAAATAAACCAGGTCGATTAATTAAAAAATTAGTTTGATTTAATCGACCTGGTGTACCATCTACCTTAACCCCTAAAGCTGGAATAGTTCATGAATGAATTACATCAGCTGCTGTTACTAAGATTCGAATTTGTGAATTTATTGGTAATACTACTCGATTATCAACATCTAATAGACGGAAGCTGTCAATTGATAATTCGTTAGTAGGGATTATATATGAATCAAATTCAATGTTAGCAAAATCTGAATATTCATAACTTCAATATCATTGATGACCAATAGCCTTTAAAGTAATTGAAGGTTCATTAATTTCATCTAATAAGTATAAAAGTCGTAAAGAAGGAAAAGCAATAAATAATAAAATAATTGCAGGTAGAATTGTTCAAATAATTTCAATAGTTTGTCCGTGAAGTAAATATCGATTTACATATTTGTTAAAAAATAGTATAAATATTAAATAACCTACTAGAACAGTAATTATTACTAAAATTAAAAGTGCGTGGTCATGAAAAAAGATTAATTGTTCTATTAATGGAGAAGAACTGTCTTGTAAACCTAAATTTGCTCATGTTGACATTTATTTTCTAATAAAAGTAAAATACTTTATATATGGAGCTTAAATCCATTGCACTAATCTGCCATATTAGAAGTTAGTTAATAAAGGTAATTCACTATAGCTGTGTTCAGCAGGTGGAGTATTTTGTAACCATTCAATTGATGAATTTAGTTGAACAGGAAATAAAACTCGTCGTTGAGATACTAAACTTTCTCAAATAATGAAAAAGAAAAATAAAATTCCTAATAATGAAATTGTTGAACCAATTGTAGAGATTACATTTCAAGTTGTGTAAGCATCTGGATAATCTGAGTATCGTCGAGGTATTCCTGCTAATCCTAAGAAATGTTGAGGGAAGAATGTTAAATTTACTCCAATAAATATAATAGTAAATTGACTTTTTAATAATTTACCGTTTAAAGTCAATCCAGTAAATAAAGGGAATCAATGAACAAATCCTGCTATAATAGCGAATACAGCTCCTATTGATAATACATAATGGAAATGGGCAACTACATAATATGTATCATGTAAAATAATATCAACTGATGAGTTAGCTAAAACAACTCCAGTTAATCCTCCTACAGTAAATAAAAATACGAATCCTAAAGCTCATAAAGTAGCTGGAGAATAATTTAATTGAGTTCCGTAAAGAGTTGCTAATCAGCTAAAAATTTTAATTCCAGTTGGTACAGCAATAATTATTGTAGCTGAAGTGAAGTAAGCTCGAGTATCTACGTCTATTCCAACTGTGAATATGTGATGGGCTCATACAATAAATCCTAATAGACCAATAGCTAGTATAGCATAAATTATTCCTAAGGATCCGAAAGTTTCCTTTTTTCCTGATTCTTGACTAATAATATGAGAAATTATTCCGAATCCTGGTAAAATTAAAATATAAACTTCAGGATGTCCGAAGAATCAGAATAAGTGTTGATATAAAATAGGATCTCCTCCTCCTGCCGGGTCAAAGAATGAAGTGTTTAAATTTCGGTCAGTTAATAACATAGTAATAGCTCCAGCTAATACTGGTAAAGATAATAATAATAATAAAGCAGTAATAACTACAGATCATACGAATAAAGGTATTCGATCAAATGTAATTCCTGTAGATCGTATATTAATTACAGTTGTAATAAAATTTACAGCTCCTAGAATTGAGGAAATTCCTGCTAAATGTAAAGAGAAAATAGCTAAATCGACTGATGCTCCTCCGTGAGCAATATTAGAAGATAAAGGTGGGTAAACAGTTCATCCTGTTCCAGCTCCATTTTCTACTATACTACTTACTAACAATAAAGTTAATGCAGGAGGTAAAAGTCAGAAACTTATATTATTTATTCGTGGGAAAGCTATATCTGGAGCTCCTAATATTAAGGGAACTAATCAATTTCCAAATCCTCCAATTATAATTGGTATTACTATAAAGAAAATTATAATAAAAGCGTGAGCTGTTACAATTACATTATAAATTTGGTCATCTCCAATTAATGCTCCAGGGTGTCCTAATTCAGCTCGAATTAAAATTCTTAATGAAGTTCCTACTATTCCGGATCAGGCTCCGAAAATGAAATATAAAGTACCAATATCTTTATGATTAGTAGAAAATAACCATTGTCGCGATTAAATGGCTGAAGTTTAGGCAATAGACTGTAAATCTATTTATGGGAATTTATTCTCTTTAATCATATTTAATGGCTTTATAGTCAATAATGACATTAGACTGCAATTCTAAAGGAGTAATAAATTTACTAAGGCTTAAAAGATTATTCTTATATTTATAGCTTTGAAGGCTATTAGTTTATTTAACTTAAAGCCTTAGTATAAAAAGTATAATGAAGAAATTATAAATAATCCAAATGAGGAGAAAAATGAACAAATTATAAATACCTTTATATAAGAAGTTTTATAAATAGAGGCAGTTAATCAATTATTTTCATAATAATTTAATATAAATGCTCTATAGCATAATCGAATATAAAAGTATAAAGTAATTAAAGTCATTAAAACCATAAATGTTAATAAAAATAACTGATTATTTTCAGTTAATGATTGAATAACAATTCATTTTGGGAAAAATCCTAAAAATGGAGGTAATCCTCCTAAGGATAATAAATTAAAAAATAAAAAAAATTTTATAACCTTTGAGTGAAAAAATAAGGTGAATAATTGATTAATGTGAGAAGTCTTGAATATATTAAATATAAAAATTATGCTGAAAGTTAAAAATGAATAAAATATAAAGTAAGTTATTCATAATAAGTTATTATTATATATTGCTGCTAATATTCATCCAAGGTGATTAATTGATGAGTAAGCTATTAATTTACGTAGTGAAGTTTGATTTAATCCTCCTAATGCACCAATTAAACTAGAAAGAATAATTCTTGTAATAATTAATGGTTTAAAGATAATATAAGAAATTAATATTAAAGGAGCAATTTTTTGTCAAGTTATTAAAATTAATGCATTTAATCAAGATAATCCTTCTATTACATTAGGGAATCAAAAGTGGAAAGGAGCTGATCCTCTTTTTAGTAAAAGAGAAGAAAAAATTATTATTTCTATAAAGTAATTTGAATTTCTTTTACTTGAATTAAGTAAAAATAAAATTACTGCAAATAAGAATACTGAAGATGCTAATGCTTGAGTTAGGAAATACTTTAGTGAGGCTTCTGTTGATATTAATTTATTATCTCTTATTAGGGGGATAAAAGCTAATAAATTAATTTCTAAACCTATTCAAGCTCCTAATCATGAATTAGCTGAAATAGAAATTAAAGTTCCTATTATCAAAATTCCGAAAAATATAATTTTTGATGAATTATTAAAAATTAAAAAGAAAAGGATTAGAACCTTTATAAATGGGGTATGAGCCCAGTAGCTTAATTAGCTTATCTTTTTATTATAATATATTTTGGTGTATGATGCACAAAAGTTTTTGATACTTTTAGAAATAGTTTAATTCTATTAAATATAATTAATAATGAATGTAATATTATTACATGATTTACCCTATCAAGGTAATCCTTTTTATCAGGCAATTCATT